TATTTTATTTATATAATATTCTATATTATTAATATTATTACATATAATTCTATATTATTAATATTATTACATATATTTAAATTTAGATTATATCTATTTAATAACTAAATAATAAACTAAACAATAATAAAATAAACAAACCAAATCCTATTTATTATATTAATTCTATAATTTGAATTTTATCTGATCAAAATAAGATTTTAGAAATAGAGATAGGATTCTTTTTAGAAATAAGGAATAAAGAAATCATGGATAAATCCAAGCGGGTCTTTCTAAAATCCAAGCGATCTTTTCGTAGGCGTTTGCCCCCGATCCAATCGGGGGATCGAATTGATTATAGAAACATGAGTTTAATTAGTCGATTTATTAGTGAACAAGGAAAAATATTATCTAGGCGAGTAAATAGATTGACCTTAAAACAACAACGATTAATTACTATTGCTATAAAACAAGCTCGTATTTTATCTTCGTTACCCTTTCTTAATAATGAGAAACAATTTGAAAGAAGCGAGTCGACCGCTAGAACTACTGCTCTTAGAACCAGAAATAAATAGGCTTACCCCTTCAATTGATTCAAAATTATCAAATGCAGACTGATGCTTTATTCAAAAAATATGATAATCAAAATTGTTGTGTCGTAATAAATAAATAAATAAAAGAATCCGGTTGGGGAAGAAAAACAAATCTTTTTTTATTGAGCGTCTTCGCTCATCTTGTTTTGATGACCTTATCCTAATTTTTTTATCATATTAATTTCTACTCTACCTTCCCCGAGTTCATTCTCGAGGGAACCCCATTTCATTTAAAGCATTTCGTTGGATTCCTTCGGACCTCCTTATTTTATAATCTCGTTGGAAATCATATAAAGACAATTCCTATTTGAGATAGCTATTTGTGCAAGTATTTTACGATTCAGAAGCAACTGTTTCTTGTACAGATTGTGTATTAATCTACTATAACTATAGGATACTCCCATTCCGCGAATTACTGCATTTATTCGAGTGATCCACAAACGACGAAAATCTCTTTTTTTCCTATCTCTATCCCGATGAGCCGAAACCAAAGCTCTTATTCTTTGTTGAGTAATAGTTCGAGTAAGTCTTGAATGAGCCCCTCGAAAGCTTGATGCAAATAAACTGATTTTTTTTCGACGTCTCCGAGCTATATATCCCCGTTTAATTCTGGTCATTGAATAAAAGAAATTTTGATGAATAACTAATTCTTTCTTTCAGTTATTCTTTTCTATTCTATTAATAACAAAACGGATTCTTCCAATGTATAAAATAAAAATTCCAATGGCTTTTGCTACTATAACCGTCCCGACCACGATTTTTCCTTTTTTCTAGGCGTTTCATTTCGCCTTGAAATAAGAAATTGTATTGATCAAAAAAAGCATATTAACTAAAATAAAGGAGTAAATAGAAATGGATAAATAAATAGTGGGTTCCATCGTTTCTATGGTTACTTCTTAAACGGTGAGGCCCTCTCTATACACCGGAGCGCACGCATTCCTTCATTTAATTGGTAACTTGTACAGTTCACACTCTTTGGCTCTACTCATAAATTTTCCAGTAATAGATCTTTCACAACGAGATCTATCTTATACAGTAACGGTATGTAAGTATGAGGATTCATTGGGTAGCTGACCCTGTTAGTCCGTTCTTTGCAAGAGTCGAAGCATAATCTTTCTGCTTTTTAAATAGGATTTTCCCCGCTTAATGGATAAGCATTTGCTACCAATGGGGAATTTTTTCTCATCTTAAAGTCCAAGATTGGATTTGCGCCAATGGAAACCATAAATTTCATACGCAATAGAAGGATAAGGATATGGTAGATCTTTTAGATAGTGAACGGAAGAACCCCATTCTATTCACTGGTACTGATCGTTGATACTGAAAAAAAAATTGTTTTTTTTTCTCAGCTCATGATCTGAACAAGTCGCACATACACCCTAGTACATGTTCCTCGGCGCTGAGGACATCCCCCAAGAGCAGGGGATTTCGTGACATTTCTAATTGGCTGTCTTGCATTTCTAATAAGTTGTTTAATAGTTGGCATACTGAATCATATACATAATAGACTGGTTTAGATCGATCCTAACCAGATGATTCTGAATTCTTCTTTTTCTATTTAATAGATTAATAAAATAGTAACCCCTTAGGCTTAAGTTAAGAAGGAAAAGAATAAGAGGGATTAAATAAATCTTAATTAAATTGTGGATTGGTGTTAAATCGTTGCTATTGCTATTTGTTATTTAACCGCTACAAGATCCACAATTCCATGAGCTTGGGCTTCTGTTGCTGACATAAAAACATCTCTTTCCATGTCTTCGGATACAACCCATAGGGGCTTGCCCGTTCTTTGTACATAAACCCTTGTGAGGCTTTCGCGAAGTTTCAGTAGTTCTTCCGCTTCCCGGACAAATTCTCCCGTTTGTGCCTCATAAAAAGAACAAGCAGGTTGATGGATCATTACCCTGATGATATAACATAATAAAAGGTTCTTCTAACTCACATAATGAGGCGAGAAGAATAGCTAAAGAATAATAATAAAAAAAAAAGAGAATTGAACAACCGTACGGGCATTTTTTGCGCATTGCATACGGCTTTACAATGGAATTCTCTTTTTTTTTCTTTCATCGAAAAAAAAAAGAGAAAATATAGAGTATATTAGACCCAGATCAATAAATAATCCAATTACCACCCTTCTTTTTTTTTTTCGGAAAAGTTCAAAAATACTATGATGGCTCCGTTGCTTTATATATTTATTTCGTCTGTGATTCAGCAATCCCAAAGTTTCTTTAAAAAAAGAAAGAAAAAAAATAGTCTTTTTTTTTCGTACTCTTTTATAATATAAATATTGTTAATAGCCTCTGGTGTGAAAAGAAAAAAAGTTTGTGACGCTGAGATGGGCCCCCCGACAGCTAATAGGAAATGCCCCTTCTCTCATACTACTCTTTCGATACCTAATCTAATATTTTGAAAAAAAAAAGAATAAAAAAAATTCATATCGAATTTGAAGTGCCATGCTATTATTACTTACTAATTCATATTTCATATGGCGAAGGCATAGTCTTCTTTTTTCTTTCCATCAAATAATCAATAAAAAAAAAAACTCATTGGCGCCGAGCGTGAGGGAATGCTAGACGTTTGGTAATTTCTCCTCCAGCCAGGAGAAAAGATCCCATTGAAGCGGCCAATCCCATGCATATTGTATGCACATCTGGTTGCACAAATTGCATAGTATCATAAATAGCTACGCCGGGTATTACCCATCCGCCGGGAGAGTTTATAAACAAATACAGATCTTTGCTATCATTCTCTATACTGAGATATACCATAAGACCAATAAGTTGATTCGAGATCTCGCTATCAACCTCTTGGCCTAAAAAAAGTAATCTTTCTCGATAAAGTCGGTTGATTAGGATAAAATTGTATCCCTTAGTAGCCGTACAGGCACCTTTTGATGCATACGGTTCAACAAAAATTGCGAACAAAATCAATGTGTAGATTCCAGCCATTCTTCGTTTTTTCTAGTGGGCCTTTTCTAACTTCTAACTTCTAATTTCTAATGAAGGGGCTTTTTCTTACATTTTTAAAAGAAAATGAAATTAAAGAAAGATGAGTTTTGGCCCGTTTTCCTATAATTTTCCTATAATATAGAAAAAATTCGCTAAACTTATCGCACAAACTTTTCATTGATCTATTTTTTTTCATTGGGATTCAATCCAAATCACGATGTCATTTTCTTGTTCCTGAATGGGTTTTATCAATTTTTTATTCCATTTTTTAGGTTTATGCTCTACTCCGAGTAAAGATCTGCCCGATTTTGATTTGCGCATATAGGACAAATGACCCAATACCACGTCTTTTTGCTATGATTTTTTTTTTTTTACTTTTTTTTTTTATTTTTAATTCCTTTTTCTTTCATGTTTTCCGCCAAATATTCAACGTATTTCTCATATTATTCGATTGATTAACAGTTTGAAATCGCTCTTATTTCTATTTTTTTATTTTAAAATAAAAAGGATTTATGATTATGATATAGGGGATAAATTACCAATTGGGTTTTTTCTAAACGGAGCCTGGATGCTTCATTTTATCGGTCCAACCAAGTCAACCATAAATCATTCTAATTGAAAATATTAATCTGGATACCCCCAAAAAAAAATGAAATGGATCTCTAATTGCACTTCATTAAACTTCACGCTACAAATTTTTGATAATTCAATCAATCTTTTTTGGGCGAAACAGAGGATATCTCGATCGGGCGAGAGAACGGGGGAATCCCATATGACCCAATATATTTGACAAGTCGCACTATACGTCAACCCAAATTGCATCTTCGTCCCCCGGATTTCGAAAAGGAACTTTTGGAACACCAATAGGCATTAAAGGAAAGAAAAAGAATTAAATACTATATTTCACTTTGATGTGGAAGCGTAATAACGGTCTTAAGAATATTGGCCTTTATCATATTTTATACATAGATAGAATAGGGCCATAAAATAAAGAAAGACAGAATGAATGAAAGAGAATTCTTACCAATAGGTCCTTTGAATAATGAACAAATAAGGATGCGTTCATTCATAAAAAATAGGATCAACCCCCATTGCGTATTGATACTTATCGGGTATAGAATAGATCTGCTTCTCTTTTTTCTTCTGAGCCGAATTCTTCCCTTAATTACTAATGGAATAGCACAAATATTAATCCTTTCTCCGAAAGAATCCACCGAAAAGGGGAGGTATTCCAATGCAATAAAGTTACATAGTGTCTATTTTTCGTTGATAAAGGGGTATTTCCATGGGTTTGCCTTGGTATCGTGTTCATACTGTCGTATTGAATGATCCCGGTCGCTTGCTTTCTGTTCATATAATGCATACGGCTCTGGTTGCTGGTTGGGCCGGTTCAATGGCTCTATATGAATTAGCCGTTTTTGATCCCTCCGACCCTGTTCTTGATCCAATGTGGAGACAAGGTATGTTTGTTATACCCTTCATGACTCGTTTAGGAATAACCAATTCATGGGGTGGTTGGAGTATTACAGGGGGGACTATAACAAATCCGGGTATTTGGAGTTACGAAGGTGTGGCCGGAGCACATATTGTGTTCTCTGGATTGTGCTTCTTGGCAGCTATCTGGCATTGGGTATATTGGGATCTAGAAATTTTTTGTGATGAGCGCACAGGAAAACCTTCTTTGGATTTGCCCAAGATTTTTGGAATTCATTTATTTCTCTCAGGAGTGGCTTGCTTTGGCTTTGGCGCATTTCATGTAACAGGATTGTATGGTCCTGGAATATGGGTGTCCGACCCTTATGGACTAACTGGCAAGGTACAACCTGTAAATCCGGCGTGGGGCGTGGAAGGTTTTGATCCTTTTGTTCCGGGAGGAATAGCCTCTCATCATATTGCAGCAGGGACATTGGGCATATTAGCGGGCTTATTCCATCTTAGTGTCCGTCCGCCCCAACGTTTATACAAAGGATTACGTATGGGAAATATTGAAACCGTCCTTTCCAGTAGTATAGCTGCTGTCTTTTTTGCAGCTTTTGTTGTTGCCGGAACGATGTGGTATGGTTCAGCAACTACCCCCATCGAATTATTTGGTCCTACTCGTTATCAATGGGATCAAGGATACTTCCAGCAAGAAATATATCGAAGGATTAGTGCTGGGTTAGCCGAAAATCAAAGTTTATCAGAAGCTTGGTCTAAAATTCCTGAAAAATTAGCTTTTTATGATTACATTGGCAATAATCCGGCAAAAGGAGGATTGTTCAGAGCGGGTTCAATGGACAACGGAGATGGAATAGCCGTTGGTTGGTTAGGGCACCCTATCTTTAGGGATAAAGAAGGGCGTGAACTTTTTGTACGTCGTATGCCTACTTTTTTTGAAACATTTCCGGTTGTTTTGGTAGACGGAGACGGAATTGTTAGAGCGGATGTCCCTTTTAGAAGGGCAGAATCAAAATATAGTGTCGAACAAGTAGGTGTAACTGTTGAGTTCTATGGCGGCGAACTTAATGGAGTGAGTTATAGTGATCCTGCTACTGTGAAAAAATATGCTAGACGTGCTCAATTGGGTGAAATTTTTGAATTAGATCGTGCTACTTTGAAATCCGACGGGGTTTTTCGTAGCAGTCCAAGGGGTTGGTTTACTTTTGGGCATGCTTCGTTTGCTTTGCTTTTCTTCTTCGGACACATTTGGCATGGTGCTAGAACCCTGTTCCGAGATGTTTTTGCCGGTATTGATCCAGATTTGGATGCTCAAGTGGAATTTGGAGCATTCCAAAAACTTGGAGATCCAACTACAAGAAGACAAGTAGTCTGATGCAAGATTGTTTTGTTATTTTTCGCTTCTATTTTCTATTTGTGATTTGACATAGGCTGCTGGAAAAATCTTGATTAAAATGGCTGCCTTTTCTTTGATTCTTGTTCTTTCTTTATTTTATTCGGGAGATGATTCCAAATAAACAGGTACGGAAGCTATAATTGTAAACCACGATCGAGTTTATGGAAGCATTGGTTTATACATTCCTCTTAGTATCTACTCTAGGGATAATTTTTTTCGCTATTTTTTTTCGAGAACCGCCTAAAATTCAAACTAAAAAATGAAATGATTTTTCATTATCTCAATTGAAGTAATGAGCCCCCCAATATTGGGAGGCTCATTACTTCAATTAGTCCCCGTGTTCCTCGAATGGATCTCTTAATTGTTGAGAGGGTTGCCCAAAGGCAGTATATAAGGCGTACCCAGTAAAACTTACAAGTAAACCAGATATAGAGATGGCGACTAAGGTTGCTGTTTCCATTATTATATAATTTCAAGATCACAATGGATCTATGATAAGATCGTTTATTTACAGCGGAATGATATACAAAGTCAACAGATCTCACTGAATACAAAATAAGATTTATGGCTACACAAACCGTTGAGGGTAGTTCTAGATCTGGTCCAAGACGAACTGTTGTAGGGGATTTTTTGAAACCATTGAATTCGGAATATGGTAAGGTAGCTCCTGGATGGGGAACGACTCCTTTGATGGGTGTCGCAATGGCTTTATTTGCGATATTCTTATCTATTATTTTGGAGATTTATAATTCGTCCGTTTTACTGGATGGAATTTCACTGAATTAGATTCACAAGAACCACGAAGCCTCGCTTTTCAATACAAAAAGTGAAACTTTTAGTTCTCGGATTTTTTTTAGCCCATTCTATTTCGGTAGTTCGACCGCGAAATTTATTTGTTTCTGTATTTCCGGAATATGAGTGTGTGACTTGTTATAATTGATCCTATTGATAGTACAGAAAATGAGTCTGTCATCTTAATCGAGATAGTTTTATCCCGTCGGATAGTTATTCTAGTATCTGGAGCACGGAATATATGAAGTAGATCAAAAAGTAAAAGTAGTTGAACTATGATTCATACTTAATATTCAAACCTCGCGGCCGGACTCAAAAAAAAATACAAAGAGTTATATTATTTATAAATCTTATA